ATTAACAATTCATTTATTTTCAAACCGATCCATTTACTATTTATTATTTGATTTACTATTCCTTTATATTGGAATAGGTCAAGGGTCAAATGGTTTGGTATTTTCGCATGAGGGGAAGAGTTGAGATAATTTTGAATCAGAGTTCTGGATTGTTGTTTATCCTTCGCTGTAATAATATCTAGAGGTTTGCAACGATAACTTGGTATATCTACTATACGCCCATTTACTAAAACATGTCTATGATTAACTAATTGACGGGCTGCAGGAATAGTCAAAGACATACCTAATCGAAAAAGGATATTATCCAAACGCATTTCAAGTAATTGTAGTAAAACTTGACCAGTTGATCCCTTAGCTTTTCCGGCGATACGAACGTATTTAAGTAATTGTCGTTCTGTAAGACCATAATGAAAACGCAATTTTTGTTTTTCTTCTAGGCGAATACGATATTGAGATTTTTTAATGAAACGAGATTGATTTCTAAGATCTTTTTCGGCTTTAGGCCGTTTATTAGTTAGTCCTGGTAAAGCCCCCAGGTGGCGTATTTTTTTGAAACGAGGTCCTCGGTAACGAGACATAAAGACTCCTTATTCTTTTTTAGAATTTCATTTTTTATATTTTACAGAATAAATCTAAACTAAAACTGAACTAAATGAAGCGAGGTTTACTGAATGTAGTGTACTTGTACTCGAATACTAGAAAGAAGAATATAGAATAGTTAAATAAGTTGAATCAATATAAAAACTTTCGATTATTTATATAAAATAAAAAAATATCCTTTATCCTGGCATAGTTAGGAGTTCCTACAACTTAATCAATTCGTGAATTTTGGAAAAGAGTATATTTTTCAATATTTTTTATTCTTTGATTTACAAAGGTAGATTATAAATTTTGGAAAAATAGGAAAAAGCCGGCTATCAGAATCGAACCGATGACCATCGCATTACAAATGTGATGCTCTAACCTCTGAGCTAAGCAGACCCATATAATAGAAATTATCTCTGAATAGAAATTCCATACACTAAAGAAAATAAAACATTGAATTATTATTATATATTTATTTATTATTTATTTATTATATTTATTATTTATTTATATAACGATATATAATATATAACGATATATAATTTCTTTATAGCAATTCTAAATTCAAATACAAAATATCTAAAAATATTTCATATTTACTATCAAATAAAATATAATATATAATAATAATATCTTAATAATATATATTCTAATCTTATATTTAGAATTCTATATTTAAATTTATTCTATTTTGAGTTAGATTAATTGGTTATAACTAATTAGACATTCCTCGTTTTTCATTCATAAAGGAGGAAGTTAATAAGGGGATATGGCGAAATCGGTAGACGCTACGGACTTAATTAAATTGAGCCTTGGTATGGAAACTTGCTAAGTGATAACTTTCAAATTCAGAGAAACTCCGGAATTAAGAAAAGGGCAATCCTGAGCCAAATCCTATATTTATCAAAACAAAGTTTAGAAAACTAAAAGGGGATAGGTGCAGAGACTCAATGGAAGTTGTTCTAACAAACAGAGTTGATTGCGCTGGTAGAGAAATCTTTTCATTGTAACTTCAGAAAGGATGAAGGATAAACGTATCTATTGAATACTATATAAACTGATTAATGATGACCCGAACCTATATATGTTTTTTGAATATTAAAAATATTAAAAAGAGAAGAATTAGTGCGAATTTCTTATATATTGAAGAAAGAATATTCATTTATCAAACCATTCACTCCATAGTCTGATAAATCTTTTTAAAAACTGATTAATCAGACGAGAATAAAGATAGAGTCCCATTCTACATGTCAATACATGTCAATACTGGCAACAATTAAATTTATAGTAAGAGGAAAATCCGTCGATTTTAAAAATCGTGAGGGTTCAAGTCCCTCTATCCCCCCAAAAGCCCATTTAACTATCAAAATAAAAATATTTATCCTCTACCTCCGCTTTTGTTATTCGTTAATCTTTCCCAATTTTTATTCTTTTTGGCAAAAAGTATTGGGGCGTAAAAATACATTTGAGTAGAAATAACTTTCTCTTAGCACATGTGATATAAAATAACACTCAAATTAAGCAAGGAATTCCTATTTGAATCATTCATATTCAATAACATTACTTATAACTGAAACTTATAAAGTCGTCTTTTTGAAAATACAAGAAATTGCAGTACTTAGGTAAACTTTGTAATCTTCCCCTGTTTTCTTTAATTTACATATTAGCTATCAAATAAAATAAGAATCCTAATTTAGAATGGTCGGGATAGCTCAGTTGGTAGAGCAGAGGACTGAAAATTCTCGTGTCACCAGTTCAAATCTGGTTCCTGGCACATGTTTAATTTGGATGAGATATTTTAATAGAACCATGAGATCTTTTTGTCGTTTTTTATTCATAATTTTTTAATAATAATAAAACCAGTAATTAAAGAGAATGAATAAGTATTTCCATCTCAGGATTTCAAAAAATTTTAATCTGAGTATTGGTATATTTAATATTTAATTTATTAAAATCTGTGTCTGTGAGGGTTTTGATTGAATATAGAAAAAGAAGACCCCTACCTGTGCTTCACTAGTTTTATATAAAGAAAAACTTATTTTATATTGTTAACTTTTATTGACCAAAAATTAAGATAAAAAATAGCTATAGGCGCTTTGATTCATTATTTTCTGATCAAGGAGTACTACCAAACAAGGGTGGAGTGTTTTATCTTGACATAGGTCTGCTTCTGATCTAGATCATTTTTGAAGTCTCTATCGTTGGGCTTAAAAAATACAATATGAAACTTCATATACCTTATACTCATTCATTATGCCTAGCATTGAATAAACGAGTATTCACCCTATCAATATTTCAAATCAACGATGGGTTTGTTTGGTACCTAAATGAGATACCCCAAATCAATCGGACTTAATTCTTTGTCAGGCTATTGTTCCCTCAAGTCATGGAAGTAAGACATTTATTTCTCAATAAGATTCATTTTTATGGATTATATGATGGATTCTCCTGAATTGGCGCACTTGTAAAAGAGGTGTTCTACCAAACTGAGCTGTAGCTCTTAATGCTCGTGATGCATATTTTATCATGTATATAATTTGTTGTCAATATTCAAATATATTCTATGATTCAAGATCCTAAATTTTTTAGTGATATTATTTAGATTATGATTATTGTTTATAAGGAATATGATATTTATAATCTATCGGTGGTATGGTTACCTTTGGTTCTCTTTGGATGATAAATAACCTACTTAACTCAGTGGTTAGAGTATTGCTTTCATACGGCGGGAGTCATTGGTTCAAATCCAATAGTAGGTAAAACTTATTGGATACCGGAGCTGATGGTATCTAATAAGTTTTTTGCCCACTTTCTATATATTTATATATATAAATATAATAATAATAAAATACATTTTTATAGATAAATTTCCTTTTTTAATTGCGTTGTATCAAATTTTGATTTACTCGACAAAATTAAATTAAAATAGGGTTTCGAAACAGAACTTATTTTTATTATTTGAACGCACCAATTAGTTATGAAATCACATTGACAGCTGCCACTCTTGTCCTAGCTCGCTGAAGAGCTAGATTTGCCTCAATTATTTCTCTTTTTACTTCAGCTTTTATAACAAAACCACCCATTAGGGCCATCGTTAACCATTGGCCCTTAAGTCGTATTAGTAAAAGTCCTATATCTACAGCTGTAGCAATAGGAGCATGGTTTGGTAATACGCCAATTTTACCACCATTCGTAGATAAAATAATTTCTTTTACTTCTGAATCCAAAATAATTCGATTAGGGGTCAGTACACAAAGATTTAAGATCATTTCTTCAAATTACTCTCCAAAAAATTATAAGTTCATAGCTTTCGCAATAGCTTCATCGATATTACCTACTAAATAAAAGGCCTGTTCAGGAAAATTATCTAATTCTCCGGAAAGAATCAATTGAAACCCTCTAATGGTTTCTGCTAGACCAACATATTTACCGGGAGAACCGGTAAATACTTCGGCTACAAAAAGGGGTTGTGATAAGAAACGCTCAATTTTTCGCGCTCTTGCTACGGTTAAACGATCCTCCTCGGATAATTCATCCAACCCAAGGATAGCTATAATATCTTGAAGCTCTTTATAACGTTGTAAAGTTTGCTTAACTCTTTGCGCAGTTTCATAATGTTCCTTACCAACAATCTGGGGTTGAAGCATGGTTGAAGTTGAATCTAAAGGATCTACTGATGGATAGATCCCTTTGGCAGTTAATCTTCTTGATAGTACGGTAGTAGCATCTAAATGTGCAAATGTCGTAGCAGGAGCCGGATCGGTCAAATCGTCCGCAGGTACATAAACTGCTTGAATAGAAGTTATAGATCCTTCTTTTGTAGAAGTAATTCTTTCCTGTAAAGAGCCCATTTCGGTACTCAGGGTGGGTTGATAACCAACGGTGGAAGGCATTCTACCTAATAAGGCTGATACTTCAGATCCTGCTTGAACGAAACGGAAAATATTGTCTATAAATAGAAGTACGTCTTGTTTATTAACATCTCGGAAATATTCCGCCATCGTCAAAGCAGTCAAACCAACTCGCATACGAGCTCCCGGCGGTTCATTCATTTGGCCATAAACTAGAGTCACTTTGGATTCTGCAATATTTTTTTCATTAATCATTCCAGATTTTTTCATTTCCATATAAAGATCATTTCCTTCACGAGTACGTTCACCCACTCCACCAAATACAGATACGCCCCTATGGGTTTTGGCAATATTGTTAATCAATTCCATAATTAGTATCGTTTTACCAACTCCAGCTCCTCCAAATAGTCCTACTTTTCCCCCACGCCGATAAGGTGCTAAAAGATCTACTACTTTAATTCCTGTTTCAAAAATAGATAATTTTGTATCTAGATGTATAAAGGCAGGCGCAGGTCGATGAATAGGAAATGTTATACGAGTATCTACAGGACCTAAATTATCAATAGGCTCTCCAAGAACATTGAAAATTCGTCCCAGAGTTGCCTCGCCGACCGGAATACTTAGAGGAGCTCCCATATCAATCACTTCCATTCCTCTCATCAGACCATCTGTAGCACTCATAGATAGAGCTCTAACTCGATTATTTCCTAATAATTGCTGTACTTCACAAGTTACATTAATTGGTTGACCAGCAGTATCTCGGCTGTTAACTACTAGAGCGTTATAAATATTAGGCATCTTACCCGGCAAAAAGTCTACATCTAGTACCGGACCAATAATTTGAACAATACGCCCCGTATTTTTTTTTTCAAACTTTCAAACGTGGACACCTCAGAACCAGAAATAGTAGGATTAATTATCATAATAATAATAAATAAAAAATATACCGATAATTTTTTGGTAAAAATTATCGAAGTCAAAATAAATGTCCAATAGCATGTTAATAAGTTAATTCAATGAAAATTAGCATTAGATTTCGTTGGTGTCATCCAATTGAATCTAATTCAATTTTTGCTTATTCAATGAATTAGTAAGCTAAATTAAATTTATTTGAAAATTTAATATAATATAGAAGATAGATGGATTGTCTATATTTATACACTTAAAAATTTCAAATAGAATTGTGAATTGAATGACTATTCGTCTATTGTATTTTTATGCAAATAGGAACAAAAAAACTTTATGGAAAGATGGTACTTTAATTTGATGGTATTTAAGAAGGAGTTAAGACGTAGGTATGGTATAAATAAATCAACGGACAATCTGCGTTCTATTGAAAAGAATAGTGAAAGTGAAGATCCGAATAGAAAAGATAGAGCTAAAAACATTCATAGTTGGGTACGAACCCACTCGGAGAATCATAATTTAACTCTAAGCGAAAACTCTGATGATCCCTGTGCAACTAAAAACTTCAAACATTTGTGGGTTATGTGCGAAAATTGTGAGAAATTAAATTATAAGAGCCTTTTCTTATCAAGAATGAATATTTGTGAACATTGTGGATATCATTTGAAAATGAGTAGTTTCGAAAGAATCGAAGTTTTGCTCGACCACGATACTTGGGATCCTATGTATGAAGACATTACTTCTCTGGATCCTATTGAATGGGATTCTGAGGAAGATCCTAATTATGAGATTGAATGGGATCCGGAGGAGGATCCTATTGAATGGAATCCAGAGAAGGATCCTAATTATGAGATTGAATGGGATCCAGAGAAGGATCCTAATTATGAGATTGAATGGGATCCAGAGAAGGATTCTAATTATGAGATTGAATGGGATTCTGAGGAGACTCTTAATTCTAAGGAAGCTCCGGATTTGAAGGAAGAACCCTATTTGGAGGAATATTCTTATAAAGATCGTATTGATTCTTACCAAAGAGAGACGGGATTAACTGAGGCTGTTCAAACAGGTATAGGTCAAATAAATGCTATTCCCGTAGCAATTGGAATTATGGATTTTCGGTTTATGGGGGGTAGTATGGGATCCGTAGTAGGAGAAAAAATAACCCGTTTGATTGAGTACGCGACCAATAAATTTCTACCTCTTATTATAGTGTGTGCTTCTGGGGGGGCGCGTATGCAAGAAGGAAGTTTGAGCTTGATGCAAATGGCTAAAATATCGTCTGCCTTATATGATTATCAATCAAATAAAAAATTATTGTATATATCAATCCTTACATCGCCTACTACTGGCGGGGTAACAGCTAGTTTTGGCATGTTGGGAGATATCATTATTGCTGAACCAAATGCCTATATTGCATTTGCAGGTAAAAGAGTAATTGAACAAACATTGAATATAATAGTACCTGAAGGTTCACAAGAGGCTGAACATTTATTTGAGAAGGGTTTATTGGATCTAATCGTACCACGTAATCTTTTAAAAAACGTTCTAAGTGAGTTATTAAAACTCCATGCCTTCTTTCCTTTGTCAATTAAGTAGAGGTATACTAAATTCAATTATTTTATTTGTAGTAAATGAGCAGATAATTTTTTTACCTAGATTCCGGATTATTAATTAATTAAGAAGTCTCTATACATCATCAATGAAATAAAAGATTGATTACGAATTTTTATTTTCATGAATTTAAATTGGAAATGATTGAAGTTTTTCTATTTGGAATCATATTATTACTTTTTATTATTACTTTGGCTGAATTATTCGTAACTGCATATTGTAAATATAGGTGTGGTGATCAGTTAGACTTTTGATTAATTAACATTTTTTATTGATCTCCTCCTTTCTTTAATCAACAGGAGGCCAACTTATAATTACTGTGCAAGTGACTAAATCCATTTTAGTTTAATTCGATCTACGACGAAAAAATCACGCTCTGTAGGATTTGAACCTACGACATTGGGTTTTGGAGACCCACGTTCTACCGAACTGAACTAAGAGCGCTTTTTATCCGAATAGAAAAGACTCGAAAATGGGAATTCTTTTTCTAACACTAATTCATTTTTTTTATATGCTTTATAGTTAGTTTCATAAAAATGACTGATTCCACACAACTTAAATCGATCTCAATTGATTCCTCGTTACTGCCAAAAGGGGCAGTAGGGATGACAGGATTTGAACCCGTGACATTTTGTACCCAAAACAAACGCGCTACCAAACTGCGCCACATCCCTTCAATTGGTCTACATTGTCATTGTATAGAATTCTTGTCTTGTTTTCCATATTACTCCATTGATAAACACAATTTATGCCTGTTTCATTTTTTTTTTATTTAACATGTTTAACACATGTTTAACATATAATCAATAAAATAATAATCAAAGGGTAGTAATACTAAAATTATATAAGTAAAATTTTTAAATTATATTTCAATCCGAAAGAGAGTATTAAAATAAAAAATTAAAGGGAGGTTCATGGCTAAGAGGAAAGATGCGCGAGTAACAGTGATTTTAGAATGTACTAATTGTATTCGAAATAGTGTTAAAAAAGTACCTACGGGCATTTCGAGATATATTACTCAAAAGAATCGACACAATACACCTAGTCGATTAGAATTGAAAAAATTCTGTCCTTATTGTTACAAACATATGATTCATAGGGAAATAAATAAATAGATCAAATGAAATATGTATTATCCCTTAAAGAGGAAAAATTACATTGTTTTAATTACATTATTTTATATATATAATATAGTATTAATATAATAATATAGTATATAATATAGTTATTCTATTCCACCTTCTCAAAATAATTAAACTTAAATAAATAAATAAGGAGAAATTTATGCCTATAGGAATACCAAAAGTTCCTTTTTCAATTCCTGGAGATAATGAACGGGGTTGGGATTTAATATCCAACGAACTTTTTAGAAGAAGAATTTTTTTTGTATTCGGTGAGATGAATGAGGAATGCGTGAATAAAGTTATAGGTGGTATAATATATTTCAATCATGAAAATCCTAACCGAGACCAACTGGTGTTTATAAATTCTCGTGGTGGAAAGCTTGGGATTGGACTAGCTCTTTATCAGGCTATACGAGGGTCGAAGGCGCATATCACTACCATAGGCCTGGGAATAGTCGCTGGAACGGGATGTTTGGCCCTGGCTGCAGGAAACACACGTATAGCACTCCCAAACCTTTTGGTAAAAATGCATGAACCCTCCCATCCTCCTATGTTTAATAAACAAGCGATAGACTTAATGAATGAATTGGCCCTAATGAGGGCAATGTATGACAACTTCGTAGAGGCTTTTTCAGAAACAACGGGCCAACCAAAAGATATTATAAAAAAAGACATGAAAAATAACACTCTTATGACAGCAAAAGAAGCCTATGATTATGGAATTATTGATCAGATAGCAGGTGCAGGTGATGTGAGTGAAATAATGAGACCTTATTATAATAAAAACTTATTATAATAAAAATTATAATAAAAAAAGAAAATATTGATAATTTTGATGAATAAAATGGAAGTGAGTAAAATCCATCCATGATTTAATAGAAAAAATTAACAAGCATTCGGTTAGGATCAATCTAAACCAGCCCTTTAGGTATATTAAAGTATATTATTTAATTTAACATGCCAACTATTAAACAACTTATTAGAAATACAAGACAGCCAGTTAGAAATGTCAAAAAATCCCCCGCCCTGGGGGGATGTCCTCAGCGTCGAGGAAAATGTACTAGGGTGTATGTGCGACTCGTTTTAATCATGAGCCTAGGGTAAAAAAAGCAATAAAACTGCTTTCCAGTATGAATGATCAATACCCGATAATAGGATGGATATAATAAAAGAAGGAATTTACTATAAAAAAAATAAGTAAATCAATATCAATTGTGGTTAAAGTTTATGGTTTACATTGGTGAAAATCCAATCATCTAAATTTAAAATGAGAAGTAATTTTCCATTGGTAGCAATATAGTTATCCATTAAGCGGATGAAATTTCATTAAAATTAAATTCAAAAACATAAAACGGACTACGAGGGTCAGCTATCCAGTTAACTTTTAAAATTAAATACCGTTACTGTATAGGCGGGTCTCATTGTGAAAGACCTATTACTGAATAATTTCTGAGTAGAGCTAAAGAATGTGGTGTGAACTATACAAGTTACCAAAAACATTGATTAAATAAAGTTAAAAGCTCCGGTGTATAGAGAAGACCTCACTGTTTAAGAAGTAACCATAGAAACGACGGAAACCACTATTTCTTTATCCATTTTTTTTTCATTTTTTTTTTTGTGAAAAAAAATGGATAAAGAAATAGTGGTCGGGAAGGTTATAATAGCCAAAGCCATTGGAATTTGTATTTTATATATTGGAAAAATCCGTTTGATTATTAATGGGAAAGGGAATAACTGACATAAAATAAATAAATTAGTTATTAGTCAAAGTTATATTTATTCAATGACCAGGATTAAACGTGGATATATAGCCCGGAGACGTAGAACAAAAATGCGTTTATTTTCATCAAGTTATCGAGGGGCCCATTCAAGACTTACGCGAACTATTATTCAACAAAATATAAAAGCTTTTTTTTCAGCTCATCAAGATAGGGATAAGCAAAAGAGAAATTTTCGTCGTTTATGGATCACTCGGATCAACGCAGTAATTCGAGAACGGGAAGTATCCTATAGTTATAGTAAATTAATATATGATTTATACAAAAGACAGTTGTTTCTTAATCGTAAAATATTAGCCCAAATAGCTATATCAAATAGGAATTGTCTTTATATGATTTTCAACGAAATCAGACAAGAAACAAATCGGAAAGAATACACCGATTTAAATAGAATTCCCCGGAGAATAAACTCCGTGAAGGTGGGTTTTAAATTACTATGAGAAAAATACGTTAAAGTAATCCAAATGAATGAACACATTCAATAAAAAATATTTTCTATTCATTTTTTCTTATGATATGATAATAAAATATAGATTCTTAGATTTTATAGAACAAAACACCAATCTATGTTTGAGTTCACATTGAAATTTTGAATTTAAGTGAACAAAGAATAAGCTTATTTTTTTCTGGTTCTAAGACCCGCAGCTTTGGTAGTCGACTTGGTTTTTTCAAATTTTTTATCATTATTGATAAAAGGTAACAAAGATAAAATACGAGCTTGTTTTATAGCAATAGTAATTAATCGTTGTTGTTTCAAGGTCAATCTATTCATTCGTCTAGATAATATTTTTCCGTGTTGACTAATAAATCGACTAATTAAACTAATGTTTCTATAATCAATTCGATCCCCTGATTGAATCGGGGGCAAACGCCTACGAAAAGATCTCTTGGATTTAAGAAAAGATCGCTTGGATTTATCCATGGTTTGTTTAGTTTATTTCTTATTCCTAAAATTCTATTTATTAATTGTCATCTTAACGTCCAATAGACTTCTTTTTTATTTAATTTTTTATTTTAATAAAATATATTGATTGATTAAATTATTTATTTCTCTTCTTTCTTTTGAAATTTATTTACTATTTATTTCTAGACACGTTTTTTTTTCGGAGGTCTACAGCCATTATGTGGCATAGGGGTTATATCTCGTACAAAAGTTAATAGTATACCACTTCTACGAATAGCTCGTAATGCTGCGTCTCTTCCTAGACCGGGACCTTTTATCATGACTTCTGCTCGTTGTATATCGACTATACGAATAGCATCTGTTGCTGCAGTTTGAGCGGCAAAGGGTGTCCCCCCTCTCCTATTCTTAAATTTACAAGTACCAGCCGAAGACCAGGAAATTACCCGACCCTGTATATCTGTAATCGTAACAATGGTATTATTGAAACTTGATTGAACATGAATAACTCCTTTTGGCATTCTACGTACATTCCTACGCAAAATACGTACATTCCTATGTGAACCTATACGTATATTCCTACGTGAACGCGCTCTAGGTATAGCTTTTGCCATATTTTATCATCTCATAAATTATAAGTCAGAAATATATGGATATATCCATTTCATATAAAATAGATTCGTTATTTATACATTGAGCTTTTTATTAAGTCTAATTATCCTTGCCTTTGTTTATGTCTCGGGTTGGAACAAATTACTATAATGCGACCCTGCCTGCGGATTAGTCGACATTTTTCACAAATTTTACGAATGGAAGCTCGTATTTTCATATTTATTTTATTTTATTCTTCCTTATCTTAATTTCTAAATATACTTCATTGGTAGAAAATTTGTTTCTTGAAATTTTTCATTTAGAATCGTATTTAATAAAAACATCTAATCTTTCGAATCTTTGTTTTGGAATCGATAAATTATACGTCCTCGGGTTAAATCATAAGGACTTATTTCAATTTTGACTTTATCTCCCGGCAATATCCGTATAAAACTACATCGGATTTTTCCTGAAATATAACCTAGAACCATATTTTCATTATCTAACCGACGAACTCGGAACATACCATTAGGAAGCGATTCAGTAATTAAACCTTCATAGATGCATTTTTGTTCTTTTTTCATTACAGATTTAGTCTCCTTTAAAATTGAATAGAAACAATATTAGATAACTTATCCTCTTAGTTTTTTACAATTACAATATAGTAAGAGATTTCGGATCAAATTTTGATATTAAAAGAATTACCATATATAACACAAAATTTCTCCTCCTATTCCTTCTAGTCGAGCTTCCCGGTCTGTCATTATACCTTGAGAAGTAGAAAGAATGACAATTCCTATTCCACCTAAAATTCTAGGAATTTGTTGTGAGTTGGAATATATTCGTAGACCAGGTCGACTAATTTGTTTTAAATTTAAAAAATTTCTATAGGGTCTTTTCCTATTTCTTCTATACCGTAGGGTTAAAACCAAAAAATATTTGTTTTTTTCTTTATGTTTTCTAACGTTTTCAATAAAACCTTCTCGGAAAAGTATTTTAACAATATTTTCTGTAATATTAGTAGATGCTACGCGAACAACTCTTTTTCTATCCATATCAGCATTTCGTATAGAGGTTATTATCTCAGCAATAGTGTCTCTACCCATGATAAACTAAAATTATTAGTGCCCGAAAATTGTATATAATCAACATGTTTTTTTTTTTTTTTTAATGAATATGAATTTTTCAAGATATATGCGTGAAACACAATCTACAAATTTATCTAGTTTTTAATATATTTATTTCAAATACTTAAAAAATATCACGATCTTATTTTATAATACTTCAGAAGCTAATGAAACTATTTTAGTAAAATTTAATTGTCTTAATTCCTCGGGAATTGCACCAAAAATTCGAGTTCCTTTTGGATTTTTTTTTTGATCAATCACAACTGCAGCATTGTCATCATATCGTATTATTATACCGTCATCACGTTTAAGTTCTTTACAGGTACGAACAACTACAGCTCTAACTACTTCTGATTTTTCTAGGGACATATTTGGTACTGCTTTTTTGATCACAGCAACAATAATGTCACCAATATTAGCATATTGACGATTACTAACTCCTATGATTCGAATACACATCAATTCTCGAGCCCCACTATTATCCGTTACATTTACATAGGTCTGAGGTTGAATCATATCAATTTTTAGTCTATTCTTCTAATGAAAAGATAAAGAAAATAAAAAATATTGTTTGTCTAAAAACAGAAATCTTCAATTGTGTTTTATTCCAAGACTTATTTCTGTCGGTTTTACGTTTTTATTTAGAAATAATAAATTGAGTTCTTATAGGCATTTTGGATGCTGCTATTAAAATAGCTCGTCTAGCTATATTTTCTTTTACTCCACCCATTTCATATAGTATTCGTCCTGGTTTAACAACAGCTACCCAATATTCAGGGGATCCTTTCCCCGAACCCATACGTGTTTCAGCTGTTGTTATTGTAACTGGTTTATCTGGAAATATCCGGACCCATATTTTTCCACCGCGCCGTGCATTTCGTGTCATTGCTCGTCGGCCTGCTTCGATTTGTCTAGATGTGATCCAAGCTGGTTCAAGTGTTTGAAGAGCATATTTGCCAAAACAAATATTATTACCACGATAAGAGATTCCCTTCATTCTTCCTCTATGTTGTTTACGGAATCTAGTTTTTTTGGGGTTATAGTTGATGGTTGTTTCGGAATTCCATCTCTACTACAGAACTGGACATGAGAGTTTCTTCTCATCCTGCTCCTCGCGAATAAAATAAAAGGACAAATAGTTTTTATAACGTTTTAATAATTTTTTTTTGTCTTTTTATTTAAAAAGAGTAAAAAAAAAAGTTCTCTTTTTTTCGCAGGCGAATATTTATTCTTACAATTTATATTTCAGTCGTAGCACTTGTTCGTGACTTCACATAATAGATGAATTTAATTTTAGTTCATTTCGCCATCCCAACTAGTGAATCAATAAGATTTGTTCAATAAATTATTTTTTATTCATAGGTTTCATCGTTCCCACCGCTTCGTACTTAATGGTTAGGTCATAATTTTACAACGGAGCTCACAATACAATTTTTGAGTCAACCTTCTCAGTCTTTATTGGCTCTAAGCCCTTTATTTTTTTCTATTACATAGATTCATTTTATATTTTATTTTATTATGTATGAATCAATGAGTATTGATGCTTTATTACACTGTCTTTTATGAGAATGCCTCATAAGACCTTACATATTGGAATTCTATATCATTGATATTTTTCTCTCTTTTTCTCATCTTTCCATTTATACACACGCTATAAATCTGCCTTTTGTTTTAAACTTAGAATAAAAGTTTATTTAAGAAAATTTCAGTTGTTACAAAGATATGCTAAATTTAGCATATCTTGACTGGTTCTTTAGATTTAGATAATACGAAATGATGAGTTGGTTTTCAAACAGATTGCTGAGCTAGTCTTTTTTAATCCTAACAAAACCAACGAGTCACACACTAAGCATAGCAATTATATCAAAAGATTAATCGATTTTTTATTTTATTCTTATAGAATTAATTTGATTGATTATAAAATGAATGAACCAATTTTTCTCTTTTTGTTCTATGATATTGATAGAAGAGAAAAGTAATTTAAGTTTGTTTATTACTCATTCTTATCTATAAAAATCCAAATTTTGATGCCTAATACTCCATAGATAGTCTGAACTATATAGGAACAATAATCAATTTTAGCTCGAATAGTTTGTAGGGGAACCCTACCTTCTCTGATCCATTCGACACGTGCAATTTCTTTTCCGTCAATACGCCCTGAAATTTGTACTTGAATTCCTTTTGTATTTGCTTGTTCAGTTAATTCAATAGCCTTTTTCATTGCTTTTCGAAATGAAACTCTATTCTTTAATTGGTCGGCTATAAATTCTGCAATAATATTGGGGTTTCTATAAGGCTTTGTAATTCTTGTGATAGCAATGTTAAATTTTCGGTTCACATAATGAAATTCTTTTTGTAGATTCATCTGCAATTCTTCGATTCCTCTAGGTCTACTTTCGGTTAATAATTTTGGGAATCCCATAAAAATTATGACTTGAATTAAATCGATTCTTTTTTTAATCTCTATATGAGTAATTCCTTTGATATCGGAGGAATTGCCCACCTTTTTTTGTACATAATTTTTTA